TCCTCGGGTATCGAGGGAATTGCACGTATAGAGATTCACAAAAGAATCGATCTGATCCAGGTCATAATCTATATGGGATTCCCAAAATTGTTAATCGAGGGTAAACCGGAAGTAATCAAAGAATTAGAGAACAATGTACAAAAAGGATTTAATAATGTTTCTGTGAACCGCAAACTTAATATTGCTATCACAAGAATTGCAAAACCTTATGGACAACCTAATATTCTTGCAGAATTTATAGCCGGACAATTAAAGAATAGAATTCCTTTTCGAAAGGCAATGAAAAAAGCTATTGAATTGACTGAACAAGCGGATACTAAAGGAATTCAAGTGCAAATTGCAGGACGGATTGACGGAAAAGAAATTGCACGTGTCGAATGGATCAGAGAAGGTAGGGTTCCCCTACAAACTATTCGGGCTAAAATTGATTATTGTTCCTATACAGTTCGAACTATCTATGGGGTATTAGGCATCAAAATTTGGATATTTGCAGACGAGGAATAAGGGTCCTTTCTTTGTATTTTTGTTCAATCAGTGATTGAACAAAAAAAAAAAGAAAAACTCTTTTTTTCCTTCAATAAAAAATTAGCAATTCTATAATTCTATAAGGTTAAATAAAAATTCGATTGACCATTTGGTATAATTGCTATGCTTAGTGTGTGACTCGTTGGTTTTTTATTTTAGGTTAGGTTAGTATAAAAAAGAGGCCAGTATGAACTAAAAATTATACAACTAATAATAACCAGCTCATTGCTTCGTATTATCTGGATCCGAAGAATCAGTCACTATATGATGTATTGATCATATCGTTGTAGCAACTGAAAATTTTTTACATAAAAACATAAAAGAAAAATCTGATTCTAATTATAGTTTGTGGAGTAAAAATAAGAAGATATGGATAAAAGGAAAGGTGAGAGAAAGAGAGAAAAATAATATCAATGATATATAATTCCAATGTGTATGGTCGATGAATCATGTGAAAAAAGGCAGTGTAATAAAGCATCAATACAGATTAGTCTTTAATGAATAATTAGATAAATCTGGTTCATTATTCATATTAAAAAGAATAATTAATAATATGTATAGAGCTAGAGTCAATAAAGACTGAGAAAATTGACTCAGAAACAAATTTTATTAGTAGCTCCATTGCAGAGGTCAGACCTAACTATTAATTGAGAAGCGATGGGAACGACGGAACCTGTGATTACAGAAGCGTTTATTTAAAACGAATTCTAATTATTTTTTGGGTGGGATGGCGAAATGAACCAATTCATTTATTCTGAGAGGTCATGGGATGTCCTCACGAATAAAATAGATATTAAAAGAGTTAATATTCGCCCGCGAAAGCCTTATTTGATTGCTAAGCTAAATTTTGGGCCATTCAACAAAGGTAAAAATGAAGATTCATAAAATACGTAAATACATGTATAGCTATAATATTATTGAATAATTTCATTAGCGAGGAGCCGGATGAGAAGAAACTCTCATGTCCGGTTCTGCAGTAGAGATGGTATTGAGAAAAAACCATCAACTATAACCCCAAAAGAACCAAATTTCGTAAACAACATAGGGGAAGAATGAAGGGACTATCTTATCGTGGCAATAATATTTGTTTCGGCGGATATGCTCTTCAAGCACTTGAACCCGCTTGGATCACATCTAGACAAATAGAAGCGGGGCGACGAGCTATGACGCGATATGCGCGTCGTGGTGGAAAAATATGGGTACGCATATTTCCAGACAAACCTGTTACAGTAAGACCTACGGAAACACGTATGGGTTCGGGGAAAGGATCTCCCGAATTTTGGGTATCCGTTGTTAAACCGGGTCGAATACTTTATGAAATGGGTGGAGTATCAGAAATTGTAGCCAGAGAAGCTATTTCAATAGCTGCATCCAAAATGCCTATACGAACGCAATTTGTTATTGCGGGATAGGGATGTGAAACCGCACGAAAGGGGTCTTTGTGCTGAAAAAAACAAGCACGGATTTTTTATTTCTGGACAAAAAATATTTCTTTTTTTCCTTCGCCCCTTTGCATTGAAAGAAAAGATAAAAAAAAAATGATATGATTCAACCTCAGACCTATTTAAATGTAGCAGATAACAGCGGGGCTCGAAAATTAATGTGTATTCGAATCATAGGAGCTAGTAATCGCCGGTATGCTCATATTGGTGACGTTATTGTGGCTGTAATCAAAGAAGCAGTACCTCACATGCCTCTACAAAGATCAGAAGTAATCAGAGCTGTTATAGTACGTACATGTAAAGAACTTAAACGCGAAAACGGTATGATAATACAATACGATGACAATGCCGCAGTTGTCATTGATCAAGAAGGAAATCCAAAGGGAACTCGGGTTTTTGGTGCGATCGCTCGAGAATTGAGACAGTTGAATTTTACTAAAATAGTCTCATTAGCTCCTGAAGTATTATAGAGAGACCATGATATAGTAGGATATCTCAATTATATTAAATGAATTAGTAGACTGTATCTCACGCATATACCTTTAATAAAAAAAATTCATAAAAAAAAAATAACGGCGCATGTTGATTATATCAAAAAGGGAAGCACCAATAATTATAGTTCGTCATGGGTAGGGACACTATTGCCGAAATAATCACTTCTATACGAAATGCTGACATGGATAAAAAAGGAACGGTTCGAATAGCATCTACTAATATCACCGAAAACATTGTTAAAATACTTCTACGAGAAGGCTTTATCGAAAACGTGAGAAAACATCGAGAAAGCAACAAAAATTTCTTGGTTTCAACTCTGCGACATAGAAGGAATAGGAAAGGACTATATAGAACTATTTTAAATTTAAAACGTATTAGCCGACCCGGTCTACGAATTTATTCCAACTATAAAAAAATTCCTAGGATTTTAGGAGGGATGGGGATTGTAATTCTTTCTACTTCTCGAGGTATAATGACAGACCGAGAGGCTCGGCTAGAAAGAATCGGGGGAGAGATTTTGTGTTATATATGGTGATCTTTTTGATATCCGAATTGCATCCGTGAGGTTACCTGGAATGAAAGATAAAGAAGAAAAATTTATTTATGAAGGTTTAATTACGGAATCACTTCCCAATGGTATGTTCCGGGTTCGTTTAGATAATGAGGATCTAATTTTAGGCCATATTTCGGGAAAGATCCGACGTAGTTTTATACGGATACTACCAGGAGATAGAGTCAAAATTGAGGTAAGTCGTTATGATTCAACCAGGGGACGTATAATTTACAGGCTTCGCAACAAAGATTCAAATGATTAGGTAGCTTTTTAACTATTCTTAGGGATACAATTTTGGGACACAATTTAAGGTTCAAAATTTTAAGAGACTTATTTTCTTCCAAGGAGTAGATTCGGAATTAAGGAATGAAAAATATGAAAATAAGAGCCTCCGTTCGTAAAATGTGTGAAAAATGTCGGCTGATCCGTAGGCGGGGACGAATTATAGTAATTTGTTCCAACCCGAGACATAAACAGAGACAAGGATAATATTTCAAATTTGAAAAAGGGGACTCTCTAAAAGATCCAATGTGCAAATAAAGGATCTGTTTTGACATAAAATGGATATATCCATATATCTCTGACTCATATTTATGAGATCATAAAAAATTTATGAGATGATAAAAAATGACAAAACCCATACCAAGAATTGGTTCACGTAGGAATGGAAGGATTGGCTCACGTAAGAATGTACGTAGAATACCAAAAGGAGTTATTCATGTTCAAGCAAGTTTCAACAATACCATTGTAACGGTTACAGATGTACGGGGTCGGGTGGTTTCGTGGTCCTCTGCCGGTACTTGTGGCTTCAAGGGTACAAGAAGAGGGACGCCATTTGCTGCTCAAACAGCAACTGGAAATGCTATTCGTACAGTAGTGGATCAGGGCATGCAACGAGCAGAAGTAATGATAAAAGGTCCTGGTCTCGGAAGAGATGCAGCATTACGAACCATTCGTAGAAGTGGTATACGATTAAGTCTTGTACGAGACATAACTCCTATGCCACATAATGGATGTAGACCTCCTAAAAAAAGGCGTGTGTAGAAATAAGAATTGAACATATTTCAAGAGAAAAAAATGATTCAATGATCTGATCAAAAAATATTACTATGCTTCGTGAGGAAGTAACAGTATCCACTCGGAAAGTACAGTGGAAGTGTGTTGAATCAAAAGTAGACAGTAAACGTCTTTATTATGGTCGTTTTATTCTGTCTCCACTTATGAAAGGTCAGGCCGATACGATAGGCATTGCGATGCGGAGGGTATTGCTTGGAGAAATAGACGGAACATGTATCACACGTGCAAAATCTGAAAAGATACCACATGAATATTCTACCATAGTAGGTATTGAAGAATCAGTACATGAAATTTTAATGAATTTGAAAGAAATTGTGTTGAGAAGTAATCTGTATGGAACTCGAGACGCATCCATTTGCGTAAGGGGTCCCGGATACGTAACTGCTCATGACATCATCTCACCGCCTTCTGTGGAAATCATTGATACTACACAGCATATAGCTAACCTGACGGAACCAATAGATTTGTGTATTAGATTACAAATCGAAAGGAATCGGGGCTATCGTATGAAAACACCAAATAACGCCCAAGATGGAAGTTATCCTATAGATGCTGTATTCATGCCTGTTAGAAACGCGAATCATAGTATTCATTCTTATGGGAATGGGAATGAAAAACAAGAGATACTTTTTCTTGAAATATGGACGAATGGAAGTTTAACTCCTAAAGAAGCACTTCGTGAAGCCTCTCGCAATTTGATTGATTTATTTATTCCTTTTCTACATGCAGAAGAACAGGACATCAATTTAGAAGACAATAAAAACAGGATTACTTTACCTTTTTTTACCTTTCATGATAGCTTGACTAAACTAAGGAAAAATAAAAAAAAAATAGCAGTTAAATGTATTTTTATTGACCAATCAGAATTGCCTTCCAGGACCTACAATTGCCTCAAAAAGTCCAATATA